AATATTTCTCTGAGATTCCAGGTGTTCCATGGTTCCTTTCCACATCAATTGCCAATTCTTGGTTATTGAGATTCACGGATAATTCAGATTAATATTTAGGGATAGATCTTACTCATCTTTTTATCCCCTCAAAAAACCGAAATGATTGAAGTTTTTCTATTTGGAATCGTCTTAGGTCTAATTCCTATTACTTTGGCGGGATTATTCGTAACTGCATATTTACAATACAGACGTGGTGATCAGTTGGACCTTTGATTGAGTAACATTTATTTTTTTTGATTGACCTCCTCCCTGCGGGAGGTCAAATTCAAGTTTCAATTAAACTTTTTTTTGTTAAGTTTTTTTATTGTGATTCGACATAACATAAACGGAATCACGCTCTGCAGGATTTGAACCCACGACATCGGGTTTTGGAGACCCGCGTTCTACCGAACTGAACTAAGAGCGCTTTCTTATTACAGGAGATACGACTGTAGTGTAAAGAAAAGGTTTTTTTACCCCCAAACATATCTTGCATACGTATAGCATGCAAAAATGAAAGATTATGTCCAATTTCAATCGATCTTAATTAATCCCTCGTTACTGCCCATAAGAGAAGTAATAGGTAGGGATGACAGGATTTGAACCCGTGACATTTTGTACCCAAAACAAACGCGCTACCAAGCTGCGCTACATCCCTTTTTAAAGTTCTTGTACAGTGTCATTGTACAAAATCCCTGTCTTGTTTTCCACATTGTTATTTTCCCCTCTATCTATATACAATTTTCTTGTCATTTCTTTGGTTTCATATAATAAAAGAATTTTATACATCTGAAACCTAACGTATAAAAAAAATAATAAAAATTTATCGGAAATGCTCAGGAAGAAGGGGTCATCTTTTTCTTTTTTAGGGACAGGAAAATCTCATCTATTGTTTCATTGTACATATCTATTTTAGTTAGGAATTCCGCGTAAAGTAAAAAAAATACAAATGATCTTGAACTACAACATCTGACCATACATATATGTATTACAATAAAGAAGGAGGATTTTCAATGCGAGATATAAAAACATATCTTTCCGTGGCACCTGTGCTAACTACTTTATGGTTTGGGTCTTTAGCGGGTCTATTGATAGAAATTAATCGTTTATTCCCAGATGCCTTGTCATTCCCTTTTTTTTAATTCTAGTTATTAATATGCGAAGAAATGAAGATGTGAAGAAATGAAGAAAATTAGGGATACAATTCTACGTGACGTGACTAAAATTTCGCCCCTTCCTTTTTTTTTTTCAGTTCTTTAGGATAGGAGGATAGGAAGGAAAGAAAAAGAAAAAGTGTATTGAACCTCGACAAAAATCTGGTGAATCTAAGATCGAATTTTGGGGAACAGAAACGGAAATGTGTATCCAGATCTAGGGCAGGATCCACGAAATCATAGCATAGAAAGAAGATACTTAAATGAAATATTGGGATTTAAGATAGGAATAATTGATAGTTAGAAAGAAATTGTATTACTTAATTATTACTTTATTATTAATTATTACTATTACTCTATTAATATTAATTGTAATTATATAATTACAACACATACAACACAACGAAATCTTTAGCTTTAGAAATGAAAATTTAATTTCAAGTTAGTAACTTCTATTGATTTTCTTATTTATTTTTTTGTTCTTTTATTCTTCTTCAGTTCGGGTCGAAAATAGAAGAAGTTAAGTCGATCCAAATCAAAAGGGGGTTCATGGCCAAGGGTAAAGATGTCAGAGTCAGAGTTATTTTGGAATGTACCAGTTGTGTCCGAAATGGTGTCAATAAAGAAAAGCCGGGTATTTCTAGATATATTACTCAAAAGAATCGACACAATACATCCAGTCGATTAGAATTGAGAAAATTTTGTCACTATTGTCACAAGCATACGATTCATGGGGAAATAAAGAAATAGATGGAACGGAACGTGTGCGCGATCTTTCCAAGGAACAGGAAGAGGAAGAACTTAACATATTTAAGTTAAACATATTTAACTTAACACATATAATATAACATATATAATATACATAATATATACAATACAAATCAAACCCGATTTAATTTTCATATATATATATATACTATACATATGATGTGTATTATATATGATATGTATAATATAAACGATGCGAATCAAAGCCTATTTCGGTCAGATCTGAAATGAATAAAGAAATAGAATTTTAGAGATAAGGAATAAACCATGGATAAATCCAAGCAACCTTTTCGTAAATACAAGCGATCCTTTCGTAGGCGTTTGTCCCCAATTGGATCGGGGGATCGAATCGATTATAGAAACATGAGTTTAATTAGTCGATTTATTAGTGAACAAGGAAAAATATTATCTAGACGGGTGAATAAATTGACCTTGAAACAACAACGATTAATTACTATTGCTATAAAACAAGCTCGTATTTTATCTTTGTTACCTTTTCTTAATAATGAGAAACAATTTGAGAGAGCCGAGTCGATCCCCAGAACTACTGGTCCTAGAACCAGAAATAAATAAACACACTCCTCAATTGACTCAAAACTCCAATCGGAACTCAAGCTCGGATTGATGTTTTGTTCAAAAGGCCTAGAATCCCGATTTTTTTCTTGTGTTATAAGAAATAACAAATGGGGGAAGAAGAAATCTTTTTTTTTATTGAAACATGTTCGTTCATTCCTACTACTTATCTTACTTAATTTTTTTTATTCTATCTTCCCGGAGTTCATTCTCCGGGGAATTCTGTTTCAATTTCAATCATTTCTGTATTATATTTTATAATATCATATCCTTTATTTGATAATCTTATTGGAAATCATGTAAAGACAATTCTTATTTGATATAGATATTTGCGCAAGTATTTTACGATTAAGAAGCAATTGCTTCTTGTACAGATTTGGTATTAATCTACTATAATTATAGAATACCTTATTCTCACGAATTACTGCATTTATTCGAGTGATCCACAAACTACGAAAATCCCTCTTTTGCCTGCCTCTATCTCGATGAGAGGAAACCAAAGCTCTCATTTTCTGTTGAGTAGTCGTTCGAGTAAGTCTTGAATGAGCCCCAATAAAGGTTGATGCAAATAAACGAATTTTTGTTCGACGTTTCCGAGCTGTATATCCTCGTCTAACTCTGGTCATTGAATCAAATTAAACCTTAATGAATAACTAATTGATTTCTCTTCTTTCAGTCATCCTTTACCCCCCGTCAATTAATAACAAAACGGATTATTCCGATATATAAAATATAAATTCCAATGGCTTTTGCTACTATGACTTTCCCAACCACGATTTTTTATTCCTTCCAGGCATTTCACCTGGAAATAAGAAATTCTAACGATACCAAATAAAAAAAATAGTGGGTTCCATCGTTTCTATGGTTACTTTTTTTTTTAAACGGTGAGGTCCTCTCTATACACCGGAGCCTCTTCTTTCATTTTATCAAATGTTATTGTTAACTTGTATAGTTCACACTCTTTGGCTCTACCCATCAATTATACAGTAATAGTTCTTTTCACAATAAGAGTTATCCATACAGTGACGGCATTTAATTATGAAAGTTGGCTAGGTAGCTGACCCTGTTAGTCCGTTCTTTCAAGAATAGGAGTATAACCTTTTTGCTTCTTATAATACCATTTCCTCCGCTTAATGGATAACCATTTGCCCCCAATGGGGAATTGCTTTTCATCTCAAATCTAGGTGATTGGATTTGCACCAATGTAAACCATAAATTCCAAACACAATATAGGTATATGATAGATCTTCTCTATCTATCCTATTCATTGGTACTGGTCATTGATACTGTAAAATTGTCTCATTTGTTCGAACTCATGATCTGAACGAGTCGCACATACACCCTAGTGCATGTTCCTCGACGCTGAGGACATCCTCTAAGAGCGGGGGATTTCGTGACATTTCTTATTGGCTGTCTTGTGTTTCTAATAAGTTGTTTAATAGTTGGCATGTCGTATGTATATATAGAATTCTAGAATGGAATGGGTTGGTTTAGATCGATCTTAACCTGATGATTGATGATCATGAATTTTTTTTCTATTCAATATCAAATCGCAGAAAATTCGAATTATGGTTTGAAATGGATTTACATGAAATCCCTAGTATTTTAATTTTCGACCGCTACAAGATCAACAATGCCATGAACTTGGGCTTCTGTTGCTGACATAAAAACATCTCTTTCCATGTCTTCGGATACAACCCATAAAGGATTACCCGTTCTTTGTACATAAACCTTTGTGAGGGTTTCGCGAAGTTTCAGTAGTTCTTCCGCTTCCAGGATAAATTCGCCTGCTTGTGCTTCATAAAAAGAACTAGCAGGTTGGTGAATCATAACCCTGATGATATTGATATAACATCATGAACGGTTCTTCTATCTTGCATGATTGGGCTAAAGTAAGGGATAAAAAAAATATAAGAAAAAAAAAAATAGAATTGTACAACCGTACAGGCATCTTTTGTGCATACGGCTCTACAATGGAATTTACTTTTTCTTTTTCTTCTCTTCTATTCTATTGAAGAAAGAAATAGAATCCATCCGATCCAGATCGTTGAATGATCCATTTACCACCCTTCCTTTCGTAGGAGTAAAAAAAATACTATGATGGTTCTGTTGCTTTATATATTTATTTTGTCTGTGATTTAGCAATCCCAAAGTTCCTTTCTGATACGATCAAATAAGGAAAAAAATGATCTTTTTTTTTTTTTCATTTTTGTACTTTTTCTTTCATAACATAAATATCAGAAAGAAAATTCTGGTGTGGAAAAGAATGGTTTGTGACGCTGAAATGTACCCCCGACACATAAGATCAAATCCGAAATGACCTCTGTTTCATACTACTATCTCGACATAAAATCTCATGTTATGAAAAAAACAATAATGGTTTGCTCATATCGAACTCGAAGTGCCATGCTATTATTACTTATTATTCATATTCAATATGGGAAGGCATAGTCTTCCTTTTTTTTTTCAAATAAAAAAACTCAT